CATTCAAATATCTGTCCGACATTCATCCTTGAAGGTACTCCTAAAGGATTAAAGACCATATCAACAGGTATTCCATCTTCCAAATAAGGCATGTCTTGTCTAGGCAAAATCTTGGAAATAATACCCTTATTTCCGTGTCTTCCTGCTACTTTATCACCGACTTTAATGTCACGTTTCTGTGAAATATATACACGAATAGTTTCTGGATTATAACTGGAACCCCCCTTCTTATCGATCCATCTGACATCAATAACCCGACCCCTAGCGCCTATAGGTAGTTTTAGAGACGTTTCTTTTGAAGTAGATACCTGAATGCCAAGGATAGCTCGTAACAATCTATCTTCTGGAGCATATGACGACTCTTTGACCACCTGGGGCGTTAATTTTCCTACTAAAATATCACCCGTCTCTACCCAAGATCCAAGCATCACAATTCCATTTTTATCTAAATTGCGGAGTAAATGGGCTTCTAAATGGGGTATTTCATTAGTGACCCTTTCGGGACCTTGGTTTGTGACATGGATCTGAATTTCATATTTCCGTATGTGAAAGGAAGTATAAATATCTTCATATACCAAACGTTCACTAATGAGTACTGCATCTTCATAATTGTAACCTTCCCACGGCATATAAGCTACTAATATACCCTTCCCCAAAGAAAGTTCTCCACCAACCGTAGCAGCACCGTCAGCTAAAATTTGCCCCTTTTTAATGCATTTACCCCGACGAGCCTGTGGTTTTTGGTGCATATAAGTATTTTTGTTTGAGCGTTGATACTGATCTAATCGAATGCTTAGAGTACCTTCATTACCCGATAAAACTATTTTGTCCGTATCCGTATAAATGACCCTTCCTTCGCGTTCGGCTATATAAAGAGCCCCGGAATCTAGAGCTGCTTGTCGTTCCAACCCAGTTCCAACAATGCATTTCTCGGACCTAGAAAGTGGAACTGCTTGACGTTGCATATTCGAACTCATTAAAGCTCGATTCGCATCATTATGTTCGATAAAAGGAATGAGCGAAGCTCCAATAGAAAAATATTGGAAGGGGAAAATACTTCTAAGATGAACCCTTTCCCACGCAATAGTTAAAAAGTCTTGACGGTATCGAGCTGGAACAACCTGCTCTTCCTGAAGATCCCCATTTAAAGCCAAAGAATTTCCCGCCGCTATCGTAAAGTATTCATCTCTACCCGGCGATAAAAAAAGCATTCGTACCCCTGTGGATCTCTCAGAAATCTCATAAAAAGGGCTTTCTAGAGATCCCCACGGACCTAGCTTCGCATGAATTGATAAGGATCCAATAAGTCCAACATTGATTCCTTCAGATGTATCAATTGGACAAATACGCCCATAGTGACTGGAATGAATATCTCGTATCCGAAAACTAGCAGTTCGCCCTGTTAGTCCCCCAGGGCCCAAATAACTCAACTTTCTGCCATGAACTATTTGTGTCAATGGATTGGTTCGATCCAAAACTTGAGATAGGGGGTGTAAACCAAAAAAAGACTCAAAAGTAGTTGTTAATGCAGTTGAAGTTACCAAATTTTGAGGTGTTGGTATCAATTTATGTCGAATTGCTCCACATATAGTTCCGCGAACCGCATTTTCTAAACGAACCAGAGCCAACCCAAATTGATCTTGTAAAAGATCTGCTACAGAACGAATACGTTTATTTTTCAAATGATTCATATCGTCAACTGTGCCCATTCCAAATTTCAGTCCAATCAAATGATCTGCGGCTTCCAATATATCTCGTGGTAACAAAAAGGTATTGTTCTGGGGTATATCAAGGTTTAGCCTTCGGTTCAGATTTCGTCGACCAATTCTTCCTAATTCACATCTTTGTTGAAAGAATTTTTTTTGTAATTCTTTACATAAGGATTCAGAAAATACCGGATCTCCACCTACACAAGCAAATTGTTCATAAAACGCTAAAATGGCATTTTCTTTTGACCCAATTTTTTTTCTCTCCTTATCGTTCAGAAAAGACAAAAAGATTTCAGGATACCAAACATTTTCTAGAATTTCTCTTAGATTCAAACCCATAGCTGATGATAGAACTAGAATAGATATTTTTTGTTTCCTACTTACACGAGCCCAGATCCTTGCTTTTATATCAATCTCTAATTCTGATCTTCCTCCCCAATCTGATATTATAGTACCAGTATATACCGAAATTCCGTTATGGTCCAATTCTGACCGGTAATAAATACCGGGGCTTTGCAATATTTGATTGATCAAAATTCTATATATTCCATTGACTATAAAAGTTCCTAAGGAATTCATTAGAGGAATGTTTCCAATAAAAATTGTTTGTTCTTGCATATCCCTGCCGGTTTTCCAAATTAATCCCGCGGATATATATAATTCAGAGGAATATGTTAATAATTCATATACAGCATCCTTTTCTTTTATCAAGGGTTCTACCAGTTGGTATGTCTCCACAAATAATTGAAATTCGATTTCTTGATCTGTGTCTTCTATTTTTGGAAATTTAGAAAGTTCTTCCATTAAACCCTGATCAATAAACCTACAAAATCCTTCAAATTGTATCTGATTTAATCCAGGTATTGTAGACATTCCCTCGTTTCCATCCCCTAGCATTTTAAATTTCCCATTTATCAAAAAATCCCACTCTTGACCAAATTTTTAGAAATGATCTAGCAATGATGGAATTTATATTCTGTTTACTGAATCACATGAAATTTTACCCAACTCCATATCTCGACTAGAATGTATGAAATACGTATGAATGAAGAAAAAAAGAAGTTTCTACGTTAATTAAGATTTTGAACGGATACAAATTGAAAGGAATTTTTAAAACAATTCTAGAAAAAAATTGGCCACTTAATCTTAATTAAGGTTAAGTTATAGAATTTTGGAGAGAATATCAAACAAAAAAATGATTGAATTTCTATGATTCTCATTATTATGATATTACATTATTACATATATTTACATATATGAAGTTTCTAATAGAAAATCTAAATAGAATCTAATAGAAAATCTAAATAGAAGAGCTATTTATTTATTTATTAAAGACGTATGTAGATATTAATATCTACAATATTAATAATATTAATATCCGTGTTCTCCTTTGTTGTATTGATGTTCATATTTTAAACAACATGCTTTATGCTAAAATAGAAATTTTCTATTCAACTCTGAGCTATGAAAATCTTCTGAGAATTTCTTCTAGGCAACATAAACATATCATATATTTAGAATTAAAATATAATAAATAAAAAATTTAAAATAAACAAATAAAGTTGGGGTTTACATATACTCATAATTGTTGCTATAATTTAAATTGAAAAGGGTTTTTAAACTCAATAGTAATGTATCAATTTATATGTTCTTATGTCATTAAGAAAAGAAAAAAAAACAAACTTTGAGATTCAATTCAAATCGTTCCTCCATTTGCAATAGTTAATGGTTCAAATTTGTTTGACTTTTGTGAATGAAAACAGACCAGACTAGAAAGGGGAAAAAGTTGCTTATTTTGAGATACTCTAGAGGGGCGTATCAAATACAACGGAAATCAAAGAGTTTCTTTTAGGCAATTTAGGCAAAAAGGGATTCAAAAAATGTAACCCCCGATGCACCGCGTGTACACATACAATAAATACAAGAAAAGTGAGTGCAGTAATGCAAGGATATATTTCATATTTCTCTAATTTTATATCGTTTTGGCGGCATGGCCGAGTGGTAAGGCGGGGGACTGCAAATCCTTTTTCCCCAGTTCAAATCCGGGTGTCGCCTGATCAACAAGAGGTGTGAAACCCTACTTTCAATAAGAAAGTGGAAATGATTTTTTTTCGGCAACCTCGAATCAAAAATATATTATCTCTCAAATTTTTCACAGAGATAGTCGAAAAGGGTTATGCATTCGATCAAATACACAATTCGATATTGATTTATCTTTTTATGCTTTTTACTTATGAGTATCAATAACCAAAAAGGCCTTATTCTTCCTACATGCATGTTTTCCATTAGTAACATTTCCTAGAGATGTTACTACGTATTTTGCTTTATATTTATCTTTCCTTTTATTTAATGTTTCGAAATCATCTAGGAATTTGTCATTAAATGAGCTCATTTAGTAGAAGTTGATTTAGTAAATTGGGATATCAATATTATTCGGTCCGAATCCTTTTTTGACTCTGCACCATGGATTCCACTATACTATTTAGTATAGAGGAATAGAACAATTCAATTCCTTCATATTTTGAGAGATCCTATTTATATAGATAAGGGGACATAATTCACATGGATATAGTAAGTCTCGCTTGGGCTGCTTTAATGGTAGTCTTTACATTTTCCCTTTCACTTATAGTGTGGGGAAGAAGTGGACTCTAGGAGTATTACTAATTAATCAAACTGTATCACTTGTTTCCTAGATCGTTCTGCAACACGTTTTGCACTACTTAAAATGAAAAAAATTTTTGAATTCCATTCGATTCCGATGGAGGAATCCATTATCATTATATGAATCACACTTTTTCAATCAAACAGATATTTCACCAACTCACATCTTTGTATTTCGAAAGGAATACTGAGAAGAGGAAATTCATTATAATAAAAATGATTGCGAACCGTTCTATTTCAATCAACGGGTTCTTACCCGAATTATGGAGGAGTACTAAGGAAATTATTCCCTCTTTAATTTAATATTGAATTAAGAAGTCGTTTGGTTAAGTATATATGCATAAATAAATATATACGCCTTTTCTATGAATTCTATGAATAGGAAAAGTGTTATACACATAGACATCATGGTTGTCGAACGAGATATTATACATAAGAGAACCTTCACTCGGATGAGTCCCATATTACACATTTACCACTTGCTTTAGAATTTTAAAAATTGTATTTTTTTATATATTATAAAGTAGACCTTTAGACATTCTACACTCTAATAGATAGACCATAGGGCCTATCTATTAGAATACTACCCCGATCAGAATTAGCTTATTTCCTTTATTTTTAACACGCGAAGATTGGAATCCCTTTTATTAATTTTGGATAAGAACTTAAACTTATTAAGTAAAGCTTAATTCCAATTAATTATTTTCACTGACTGTTTTTACGTAAATTATAAGTAGAAAGGCCGTAGGAACTAGAATGAATAGCGCAGTAGCAATAAATGCAAGAATATTTACTTCCATAATAGAATCTTTTTTACTTCACAATAACTCGGGATTTAATCCCCTAGAGATCATAAACCTTTTGAATCAATTACCTCTCAATGTTTTTGGAAATAAGATCCATATCATGAATAACACTACCCGAGTTACCAAAAAAATTCGTCGTCAAAAACAGAAGAGTATAACATAGGGTTTTTTTTATCCGTACCGAACCCCAATTTAGATTCGGGACCCAATCCAAAATTCCTTTATTTGGTTCTGTTCTTTTTTCTATAAGGTACCTTGCATTTTTTCATGTACAATCATCTGATCAAGTATCATCAGACCACCCTTCTACTTCGATTAGTTACAAATAAAAAATAGAATAAATAAAAACTAAATAAAATAGAAATAATAAAATAGAAATATAAATAATATATATATATATTTATATATATATTAGTATATATCTATATATTAGTAATATATATATTAGTAATATATATATATTAGTATATATATACTATATATATATTAGTCTATTCCAGGTATCTGGAATAATCGAAAAAAGAGACTTGGAATACTTAGTATATTGCTACCTATAATTGTACTAATACGCCCCTTTTCTGCCAAAAAGGGAAAGAAAAGGAAATGAAAGAACCCTTTTTAGTTTGGGAAAAAGAATTTGTCCCCGGCCCCCTTTCATAGTCATAGAAGGTAATAGATGGATTGAGTGATGTATTTTTATTGGATCCGCCGGGACTGACGGGGCTCGAACCCGCAGCTTCCGCCTTGACAGGGCGGTGCTCTGACCAATTGAACTACAATCCCAATGAAATAGGGGATCTAGCAAAGATTTTGAGTCTCTTTTATCTCCGTATCGAGTATTTATGAAGGGCAAGGGGGTTATAACCTCTCGTGATAGATTGACGAATTGTTGGGCCGAGCTGGATTTGAACCAGCGTAGGCATATTGCCAACGAATTTACAGTCCGTCCCCATTAACCGCTCGGGCATCGACCCAGGACGAATCACTTTAAAACTTATTGGTAATCCATGATTAACTTTCTTTCGTAGTATCCTACCCCCAGGGGAAGTCGAATCCCCGCTGCCTCCTTGAAAGAGAGATGTCCTGAACCACTAGACGATGGGGGCCTACTTGTCCAACCGCCATCATACTATGATCATAGTATGATCAGTTTTTTGAAATTGTCAATACTAAGGTGTAGAGAATTTTGGGGTGATTCGTCACTGAGGACTGATTTATTCTAATCACCACTCAGTGCTCTATATTCCATCTATAACTATATCTATATTATATAGATTATATATATTATAGTATTTAGTCTAATATAAAAAAGAAAAAACGAAAATAATAATAAAGGATAGGATTTTGTCATGGAGTCATTAGTCTAAAAGGGGTGGGATTAAGTTCTATTTCTTTCTCTTTTAGTCTTCCGTTCATTCAGTGTTAAAATAAGATATTCTTAATCTCATATTAAATAAAACAGGAAATTAAGAAACAATAAATTTAGTAACCGGGATCCAGAAAATAAAGTTTTTAAAATCCTTTTGATTTTGTTCAGGGAACAAGACAAGTAGAATCTCTTCATCACATGATTCGTCGAAATATCTTGAAATTGATGTTTCAATCGAATTGGTAAGTGTACATGTAAGTGAACTTTATTCTGTTGGGAATAAATTCATTCAATAAAAAAAAATAGGTTCGATTTTCAAACAATTTATTGCACTTTACCCTAGACTTGCGCGGTAAATCCATTTATTATTATTCGAAACTGAACCATCAACATGAACCACAAATCAACTACTATGAGTCTACTGGATGTACTATGTATTATGTATATCTAGATATTTATTATTATATCTTATATAGATATATCTAGCTATAGCATATAGACATTTTATCGATATAGAGCAATCTGTTCAGGAATTCATCAAACAGTAAATAAGCCCTTTTAACTCAGTGGTAGAGTAACGCCATGGTAAGGCGTAAGTCATCGGTTCAAATCCGATAAGGGGCTCTGATTTTTTCCTAAACCTCCAAGCATAGTATTCATATTTGAAATGAAGGAAGAATACAGATATTAGTATTCTGGATTTGTAAAAATCAAGTAACTGACGGGATAATAGAATATTTTTCTACTAAGTTAGAGTCTACTAGTTATCTAGTTAAGAATTTATTCAAAAAATTTGAATTATTATAAATATTGATTAAGTTACCTCTTGAATAACCAAACCAGATATTCCCATTTTCCATTTTTACCAAGAAAATCCATTCCATTGGAAAGATTTTTAATGAACAAAAAAGGAAGTGGACCTAACCCATTGAATCATTACTATATCTGCTATTCT